TACCAAGCCACCTACTCACGAAGCTAGTCGCCAGAAAGAAGCGACGAGGAAGCGAAGCTGTCTACGAAGCAAAGCTCCCCCCCCCTGTAGTCGTAGTACTCGGCTTGTACTTTGATTCAAAGATTCAAAAGGTAACCGACGGTTCTCGACTTTCTCCGGTTTCTGCAACCGTAACCATTTGTCACTCCGATTACTTCATCCATAAACTTTTCCTTATTATAATTATAGCGGTACGCTCTAGCTCTAAAAAAAAAAGGAAAGGATAAGCTTGCATTCTAGAAGCGGTAGCTTCCCGCCTCCTTCATTCCTACTGCCCCCTTCGGTGAGAAGTTCCCTTCCCTTTTCTAAAATGCCAAATAGGTCTGCCTCAGAAAATGTAAAAAATGGACCGCTCTTTCCTTCCCTCTTCTTCCCATTCGGGTTGGGTTTACCCAGAAGTCAAGTAAGAAGGAATGGAATCACTGGAGAGTCGTCTGCAGTTCACACTTGGGCAAAGACGACACTTACTTTTGAAGCGGAACACGAATCTATTTTCTGCTATTCTGGATTCTTATTGAGCGTAGCGAAATCAAGGTTTATGATAAAGTCAGCGAAGTTTCTATGGTGTTATACCTTTGCGTAGTCTCGGTTCACAGTGGAAGGCTCCGCACCCGAGCCTCGTTAGACTCAGCGGAAGTGTAAGGTGTATGTAAGTAAAGAGAATAGAAGAGATGAAGTCCCTCCCTTAGCCTAGTCTATATCTACAGCTGACGCAACTCCGTACTGACGCCTCACTACTACTACTTCATTTCATTTTTATTAATTAACGGCTTTTCATAACCAAAGAATCGAAGCAGAAACAAAGGGAAAAAACGAGTCTTTCCCGGCTTTGGAATTAGAGTAACCTTCTTTTACGCATCTCAGCTTAAGACCATGGATAGGAGGTACCTTTTTCGAGTGAATTAGAAGCAGTTATCTCACCTTTTAACGAGCTTCTAGCGGGTTTAGTCATAAAGAGAGAAGTGGACAGTTCCCTATCTACGCCGCTTTACAAAAAGGACTAATGTCCCCATTGTTCTGATGGCCGACCACCTACCAGACTCTATCAAGAAGAAATGCCCCCTCCAAAACAGCTTTATCAGACTCCAATTTCACCCTAAGCCTAACAACCTTTCTAGGAAGAGAAAATCATTGCATTTACTTTAATTAGCCATCCTTTGAAGCGCCAGAAGGAGCCCAGGGACATCAGAAAGAAGAATGCTTTGCACCGGTTTCCCTGTTTTGAGAGCGTGCTGTTGAGTCGTACAGCACGTATAAGCAAGAGCTTCCCAGAAAAGAACGTTCTTTACATAAATTGCGCGAAGATCGGAATCGAAGGGCAAATCATCAGCTTGATGCCCATTCTTTGGACACGAAGTTACTTATTTACTTAGAAAGAAGAAAGGCATTTTTTTTTATGAATTAGCCATCTTGGAAGGTCGAAAACCATATTCTCATTCCCCCTTTTTATCCAATCGTTCTGATAGGAGGTAGGCCTCGCCCTAATTGGCAGTTGACTGACTGAAGTCAGGCATCATTCTTTTATTTGTTCTCTTATGATATTTCTTAACAATTCACTCTGATAGCAACTCTTTCACTCATCCGAGTCAGGCTGGCTTAGCGGTTCTCCTGAAAGGGATAGCGAAGTTAGGAATCGACTGGGACCAGAGGAGGACCACTGAGCGAAGAAGACCGGGCAATTAGTCCTTCATCCCATTAAGCTATCTGACAGTCTTCCCCTAAACATCTGCTGCGGTAGCGAAAAGTAAGGAAGAATGCGCTCTTAGTAGTGAGCATTTCCCTTTCCTATTATGGAGAAGACCATCTGCGGCATTCAACTGAATGAAGACGGCATTCAGACGATTGCTGCTCTCCTTGCTTTAACCTTTCACTGAGGTTAGCTCTCTGGTAAGTGCTTAGTCGGCGTAAGGAGTCTTTTCTATACTATTATTTTTAACAGTTCAGTTAGACTATTCTTTGGCATTCCCTCCCTACAGAGCTAGAAAGGAAGTCTTCTACCGCTCCTGTCTACCCCCTACAGCTTCCCTCCTCCTTCTTCGACTGCTTTTCAGCAACTTCTTTCAGGATATAGGAAATTTGTATCACCATACACTCATCTCATACCAGAGACTGAATCTAGGGCTAATTTCCAATCTTTATTATTATTGCACAAGCCATTCTTACTACACATTCAATGAAGAAATTGAATGAATTGGAGTAACCTGATCTGAGATTACCTGCTACTCCTGTTAACTCTTCTTTCCTTCCTTTCCCAGAACGCGAAATGCTTACTTCCTCTCATGCCTAAGAGTAAGAAATCCTTATTAAACAAAGCACGGCAATGCGCAATCGCTAAACAAGCCACTAAAGCTACCCACTAATCTCAGTCTATTGGGCCTATTCCTACTCCTACTGCTAAAGCTACTGCTATTGATACGTGCCAAATATAGGTGCTTCCCACTCCTAGTCCTACTCTTCCTCTGCTTTCAGTGAAGTTACAGAAGTACGGAAGTGACAGAGAAGTCAACCTTCTTTGCCAAGGGACTGAACTATCTGCTCTATCTGATACTGAACTAGATGCCGCAAAAGCCCCAACTCTGGCTCAAGAAAAGAAGGGGTATCCATGAGATGAGTGCCCCTAAGTCGTTTCGTTGAGTTACGGATGTGCTCCCATCTCTTTCTTTAGGGGCGGTGGAAGCTCGACTAGGAAGGTTTGGAGGGAAAGAGAATAATAGATCGACTTAGAGCGGTAAGCTTATTCTCTGGTTTCAATATCAAGAGTGTTACGCAAACAAATAAGGGAACTTGGGTACGAGACCGACTAAACGGATTGGAAATGCAGCTCAGTTGAAAAGAAAGACAGTTCTTCCGGGAAAGAAAGAATCGAATCGGGTAGGGTTAGAGATTGACTTGACTTCGAAGTTAGGGAGTTCAAAAACCTACTTCTTTTATAGGAGTGATTCCGGTACTTACTCGACGCCAAGGATAGGAAAGACTAAACCAGAGTAGCCGGAAAGGAGTCTTTCTTGAACTTTGGGGATTAGCTTTACTGACTAAGACGGAGATGAGGGCATACCTCGGAAATTCTTTCATCACAAGAAAGTAAAGTTAGGAAAGAATGCAGCTCAGTCAAGAGATTCGGGTTAGGCGGAAATGGCATATCCAGGGCACGGCGCAGAGGATGTTCCGGTATTCTCAAAAGAAGATAGGAACGAGGTGGCATTGGAGTGAAAGAAAGCATTGGAGTAAGTTACAATTGACATTGAAGAAGAACTTGAAGACTAGGCGCCAAAGACAACTTTCTGAAGCCTTTCTAAATTGAATGTTTCACGAGGATTGATGATGGAATGCTTCTATATCGTGCAATCTAACCTCCCCCCCTATAGGTAGGAATTCCCGGCAAAAGGCGACCCAGCTTCTCCTGAGAAGGAAACTTGGCGGAAACCGGACTGAATGAAAAGGCTAGCGATGTCACCTATAATCTAAGCTGTCCCGCATCTTCTTCACCTGCTTAGTAAAATCCGCCTGAGGAAGCATCTGATTACGCCTTTCTTGCTTCTAGGCTTGCTTTATTTGGCCAGGCAGCTTCCTACTTTGCACCTACACGTCCGCCGTCTTGTAACTTCACTTCCTCTTTCGGAGGAGATCTTTCTTCGAGCCGCTAACCATCTCTGACTTTCCTTCCCCATCTGAGGGCGTAGGAGTTCCGGCAAAGAAAGGAGGAAAACAGACCCAGAAAAAAGGCGCCCAGCCGGTAAAAGCCTACTCTGATTGCCTTATCCCTTGTCTCGCCCTACTAAGAAAAGTAAAAGTCTATGCGGCTAGGAACTGCTCTTATGAATACCCGGCTTACACGAATAGCTCCAGAGAGCTCAGACTGAGACTGACGGTTAGGTGCTCCGCTTCCTTCATTGGTAAATGCCCTAGCCTTTATTATTTATATATAAGGTATGCTCTTTCCATTTTTTCTTTCCACGAGTTAGAAGTTCACTCCGCTGTTCTCAAGGCATTTCAGAGTAAGCCTACCTTCTTATACACGCGTTATACACGCGAGGCTAGAAGGGCATAATCAAGGGTGTGCGAGTGACAGGCTAACTGGGTTCTCTCCAACTACCTATCCAGCAGGGCAGAAGGGAGTGTGGGATTGGGTTGACCTTACCTTATAGGCATCGATGGCATGGAAATACCCTCCCCGTTTCCATAGACTCGTCGGCGAGGGGGAAGAAGCTAGAGGGAGTTGTTTTGCGCATTAATTAAGCACCTTGGCATGTATTCTCCTGTGCTGCCGATCGTGGGAAAGCTCCGCTGGCACAAGCACACGGAAGAGCTGGCATGGGCAATCCGGTGGACCAATCCTATTATGGTAGAACTAGCTAAAGAAGCCCGAAGAAAGAGCCTTTTGGATGGGGCTAGGGCATTTGCTTCAGAAGGCAAGCATCAACTCCATGGCTCACTGATCGAGAGTTTGCTTTTGGTGAAGTCTTTGAATGAGCTCATCAAAGATCGGGAGAATCCAACAGTGTGATGGGCCATGCCCTACCACCTTCACTACGTTACTTTGCTCCTTCTCCATTAGTGGAAAGACAACCCATTTGAAGGTCACGATCGTTATAAGCTTATCTCTTCGCATCGGGCCTGAGACTAGGGCTGTAAGAAGGGCCCCTCCTCCTGGCTTCGCCCCATACTGATGAAAGGGCTATGCATCGAAATGAGGTATCACATTCTACACACCCATCTATCTCTTCTGAACCTAGCTTAAGCTCGTCTATCAAAAGGGGTTCACTCGGCCCGACGCCCAATGTGACATTCGCAATGCTGGAGGGAGTGAGATGCCCACGCTAACCAACGATCCAATGCGCTTGAGTGGATAGGATCCCTTGTTGGAAGAGGCATCCCCCCAGAGTGCGCTGTCGATCAAGGCAGGAAGCCAACTAAACTAGCATTATTGAGTGCGACCAGTCAGCTAAGTCCTTTGTTCGAGCAAAGAATGAGAGCAAGTCGCTGAAGTCACCGCTTTTTTTCTCTCTCTTTAAGATCAAGGTCTAATAAATGTTGATGATCCTGAATTGACTTGATGCATTCCCGTGCGGTCTTAGACCCTTTGTATCGAGGTATCGAGTGAACCCATTAAATTAAAGGAGAGATGAATCAAGGCTTGGCCCAGCCCTTTTCTCTCAATCCAATCTCGGATTTACACAGAAGAGAGACAGCGCTCCCTTTAGCAAGTCTTCTTAAAGCAGGTATCCGATGTTAGTTCAAATAGGAGCTCTTCTTACCTCAAAAGGGCTCAGTGACCCAGTTCTTTCTTTGAGCCGAGCCAAAGCCAAGTAGTTCGGCTAAGCTTCATGGCATTTATAAGGCTCTGTAGCCGGAGTAGAAAGTCAGGAAAAGGAGAAGAGAGAAGGAGCTGAGAACTAAACTTTTTCAACTAATCCCAATGGAAGCCCTTTGTCAAGAGTGGGAAAGGCCTTCACGGAATGAGAAGGATCAGAGAAGGGCATCTTAAATGAAATCGATCCCATACCCGCCGATTGAGGAGTTTTCCCAGCTCAAGGCACCAAGATGACTGAAGAAGATAGAGAGAAGTCGAGTAAAAAGTCCGAGTAAACCAAGAAAAAAGTCAGTAGGAATCGGACCTGAGACAGGGAAGTCCCTAGGAGAAGGTCGTTCAGTCACTTTCCGGGCTCTCCTGACTCTTGGAAAGGTAGCTTTTCGGTAATTAAGACAAGAGCCGATTCAAAGGCTACCGTCACTATAATTAGGAAGATTCGAAAGGGGAAGAAAGATAGCCCGTCGCTTCTTCGGTGGGATTGGGTCTATCCGCTAAAGTCAGAGCTCTTCATCTTGGGCGCAATAAATCACCAAAGAAGGTGGGCAAGTTCACCAGAAAGGTCAGACGTACCATGGCGCACTCGGGCATCTTGGTGCCAAGCAGCAGCAACTGCCCCCATTCATGAAAACAGAAATGATGATGAGCTAGTCGAGCTAGGGGCTGTGAACAAGAAGCAGCTCCCGGAAGAAAGGAAAGGTGGGGCTCTTTCTTTGTCCTGATTCCCACTTTACGTAGTCTTTAGACTCACTTCGGTTCACCTGGTCTACTGATCTACTCCGAGCGGTACCATCGATCTAGCAGACCAAAGGACGGATAGACACTTTCTAACCCGGTCCACCCATCGTCGGCTTCTTCGTCTGATCTTATGGGAAGTCTAAAGGCGGAGAGTCTAAAGTGACGGTCTTCAGTGAGCGTGGTGAGATCAAGCAGTTGGGAACGGATATCGAGGGCTTGGAAAACCGCGAGGCGAGTCTCGATGTCTGGTTAAAAATCGGGATTCCGGAGAAGGAAGCCCTGCACGAGAAAGATCCCAACCCAAAAGGTTATGCTGGGCTAAATGCTAATGCTGGTTTAGAAACCTGATCATTTACGCCGCCTATAGTATAGCCAACAAGAAAGAACGTTACCTAGACATGGGCATAATCATGTCATGAGTTCATGAGCCAATTCAAAAGCCCTCAGTAACTGTTGTGGTACTGATACGCTCAGACCGGGCTCAACAGCATAGGATCTCCATTGACCGACTCGTCACCCTTTCCGATAGATCCTGCCCCATGGGATTGGCATGACTTTAGGATCCTTGGGTTTGGTAGACCTTCATACAGGTCTCGGCGAATAAGAGTTTCCATTGTTCCGCGATAGCCTGACGAGTCTTGGCGGCTAATGACGAGTCACGTAATAGTGAATGAATTCTCTCAATGGCTTGTGACATGGTCGAGCTCTATGATCACGAACCTTTTCCTCCTCGTGAGCGGCTCTTCCCGAGCAGCTTTTCGCTTATCGACAGGCGCTTTGGAGCCTTATGCGTTATGGGATCTAGCGGAAAAAGAAAGAAAAGATATATAGTAAGAGAAGAGGCCCTTAGTTGGCGTAAGGCTTCTACCAATAGCCCCATATTTGTTGTGATAGCCCTACTTCTTGAGCTTCGGCTTGTCTTGTAGAGCCTCGCGAAATAAAATAAAGAAGAATAGTCAGACTAGGTTGGTCGACAACTTCTTCGATGAGACAGATCCTATGACGTGACGGTCTCGCCCTATCCAATTTAGCTAGTTGCTGAAAATCTGTCGAGAAGCATTTCCGTCACCCTTGGTCTTGGGGACTCAATTGCTCCCGCTTCTTCTGGAAGAAAACAGGGGCTCCCCAATCTTTTCCCCAGCAAGAGAAAAACTGCCTTGGAGGCTGGACTCTAAATAGGTCGTGATGACTTCCTGAAATTCTTTCCTGAGCGAATCCCCTTCCTTAACTAATAGATGCTAGTTGGGGGCCATCTGCTAAACCTAGCCCCAGTCTAAATAGAAGGGGGTTTGGCTCCAGGCTCCAACTCGATCTTGTGGTAGACTGCCCTCCTAGGGGGCACTTGGCAACTCACTCGTGGGGCATTCCAAAAATTCGTGAGTACTTGCTGCACTTCCTGAGAAAGAAGTCGTCTT